AAAAAATTTTGGAAAAAAAAAACCATAAAATTTATTTCTAAAATACTTAGTAATTCTAGTTTTTTTGAATCGTTTATTCAAGTAGGAAATACTTCTTAAGCAAGGAAAATATATGTAATCTTATTATTCAAAGAATATTCTCTTCTTTGAATAAGAAGAGGTCCTCCTTTAAAAAAGGAATTTTGTAGAAATTCTTTGAAAAATTTTTCATTTTGTTGGAGATATTTTTGTTTTAGTTAAAAACAAAAAAAAGTCAAAAATTGAAAGAGGAAACATTCATGGGGGTCTTTTTTGAAAAATCATGGGGGTCTTTTTTGAATATTGAATCCTGGGTCTAGAACAAAGAGAAAAATAATTATGTAATTAGTAGAAAATTATTTATGTAATTACATCAACATGAAAATAGTTGTATTCTCGAGTTTGAAACGGGAATTATCAAACTTTTTGTCCCTTTAGTATAGCTTACAAATATTGAAGATAGTTTCTTTTTGGTAATTGGGACAAAATTGTGGTTATTTTCTACAAAATGCACTAGGAATTAAGATCTTTGTCGAACCGCATTACTTCTCAATTTATTGTTAATTAAATATCGAATTAAACCAACAGTCCATCTAAGTAACAGGTTGGCTTCTTGTGCAAAAGTACAAGGATCTTCCTTCTTTATTACTTTATTAAAATTTATTAAGACGGAATAATTGTAAATTAATTGTAGGTACTTTTCCAATTGGACCAGATGGGACACGGACTTGGATAAGATTTGTTCTGTTTTGGATATTGAACCCTGGGTCTAGAACAAAGAGAAAAACAAATTTGGTTTGGGAAAATTGCAAAGATTTTCTTTACCCGGTACAGGAAAAATCCGTCTACGGGGTGGGAATTGTTGGAAGTAGCTTTAGCGCGATTCTTAATCAATTGTAGAATGATTGTTTATGAAATAGACATTCCATATATGGATAAACAATATCAAGCTGTTGAAGTAGTACTTTTACGTGAATCTTGTAAAAAAAAATACCACGAATTGTGAAAAAACCAGACAATTCTAATCATACGACAGATGTGGGAATTAGAATCTGACCTAGCCATCACGGGAATGGCTCATTCTAACCCATTATTTGAATCAGAAGACTCTGACGAACATTAGTAAAAACTCACCTATACATTGAAAAGTATAGGATTTTCATTCTATTCCACTTTTCCAAAAAGTTCGATTTATTTTTGTTTTTATGACTAATATGACTAATCAAATTAGCAACAATACAGGATCTGTTCAGTCTCAAGTACGTTTCTTAACCGATCGAATTCAAAAGCTTAGCAGACACCTTGGAACACATAAAAAAGACTTTTCTTGTCAAAGAAGTATCCGGAAACTTTTGATCAAACGAAAGCGACTTCTTCTTTACTTATACAAGAAAGACAAAACTGGTTATAACCAAGTAAAGAGCTAGTTATAATCAAATAAAAAGACAAAAATAGCACGAAAAAGATATCAGAAAATATCTTAAATTTCAATTTAATATTTCAATTTAAAATTAAGGAAAGGGAGAAAACCCATGATTATCATTAAAAATCTAAGTCCAAGCTTATTGATCGAATTCTTTAAAAAAATTAAGGAGAAAAAACTCCTGATTATGATTTTGAAAAATCTTATAATTTTGAAAAATCTAAGTCCAACCTTATTGATCGGATTCTTGTATGGTTTTTTAACCACTTTAACCTTTGCTGTCGGACCCGGTACTTTATTTGCTTTAATCTTTTTTCTTCGTGAGGGAGCCGCTGAAGGTCAATTTTTGATGATTGGATCTTTTGTGGGACAATTTTTGGTTTATCTATCTATCTATTATACGCCGCTCTATCGGCTAATAATGAAACCTCACCTAATGTCTTTACTTCTTTTCCCTTACTTGTTTGTACGCGTTTATTTGCGTCCGTTTATAGAATCAAGACAGGAAATATATCTTTATACTCCTTATAAAAAAAAAATGGAGGAGTATTTATTACAAAAGAATATAAGTTCTTTTCTTTTATTTATAAAGAAGAAGAAGATAAGTTCTTTTCTTTTCTTTATGGAAGGTTGTATCATTCAAGTACTGAATCCTCTTGTTTTTGGAAATACAACATTAACAAGACTTATTAACCTTCTTCTATTCCGATATAACTACAAAATTCCATTTTTTATTTGTATCATTTTAGGTTGGTTTGTAAGTTATATTTTTTTAATTAAATTGATAAAAAGGGTCTATTTGAGTTTAAGCGCGCATCCCAAGGCACAAAAAGAGGCAGTGTCCCGTTGCCATTTGGTTTTTAGCATTGTTGTTTTTTTTTACTTAGGAACAACAAAGATAGCTATTTCCACTTATCCGTGGCGAACAAACCTTCCTCTAGCGCATAGGATAAAAGAATCTATAGATTTTTCTGACAGAAGGAAAAAACTGAGAAAACAAATAAAAGAGATGGAAAAGGGGGAAAAATCTGAGGGGAAAAGCAGCGACCCAATAGAAAGGGAACGACTGAAAAGGGAAGAAAAAGAACTGGAAAGGGACATAAAAGAACGGAGGCGAAAACGAAGGGAAGAAAAACAACTGGAAAGGGACATAAAAGAATGGGAACAAAAAGGGAAAGAGCTAGCAACAGATCAAACAGAAAGTAAAAATGAACAAATAAAAATTGAGCAAAGAAAAAAACAGAACTTTTGCATAAGTTGGAAAAAATTGAAGTTTTTGGAGTGGCCTCTTTTTTTCTTTAATTATCATAGATGGACTCGACGAGTTTTCAAAAGACCTCATTCTGATTGGATACCTTTCATAAAAGATAGGGTTTCCCAATACTTTTTTAGTCCGTGTTATAGCGATGGAAACGAAAGACTTAGTTTTACAATGTCTCCAACTAAAATGTTCCTTGAACAAAAATTCCAAAAAACTTTTTCTGATAATGAGTCTTCTTATAAAAAATTTTGGATAAATGACTTCCGAACCAGAAATTTTTCTTTTTGGAAAGAATTTAGGGATAGAATAAATCTAATAAATAATGCGGAATTTATAGCTAGATATGAAGAAAGCCTAGGCCATAAAGTGAAACTAACCCCAATTGAAATCCAGGAATGGGTTATGGCTTTCGAAAGAACAGTAGAAAAATATATGATGCAACAGGCATATAAGATTTTTAGGGAAAAAACCATACCTTGGATGCTTCGTAAAAGGCGTAATTTATTTATAAAAAAACGAGCGTCAGTTATTAGGAAAGAAACGTTGGAAAAACGAGTTCAATTAGCTCTTCCTCAAGGAGAAACTTTTCAGTTTTTTGATGATCCGTTACTTTGTGGATCATCTCGTGTTTTGATGAAATATTATAAACAAGTAGAAAAACTCGCTCGAGCAAGAATCAAGATTTTTCGGGAAGAATACGAATATGAAAAAAAAAAACGAACGGATGAAAGAGCGATAGAAGACTTATGGAAAATTGTACAAATAAAATTAAAGGAAAAAGAAGAGCAGGATTTTGAACTGGCCCTAGAGCAAAAACAAAAAAAAGAACATAAAAAAAAAAGAAAAGAATCTAAACCATCTAAATCTAAAACTGCTGAACGAAAAAGAAAGACAGGCGTAGGACTTAAAATTCTTGAAAAAGAGCAGCAAAATCTGACACCCGATTATTTGCGTTTAGTTGCTGTGGATGAAGAAAGAGAGAAATTAGATTTTTATCATACAGTTAAAACCAAGTTTTTTCTTCGGCTTGAAAAGGAAGAACAAAATTTGATTCAACAATTTTTTAATGAGGAACAGCAAGAAAAAGAACAGATAGAGAAAAATAACGAATATTTTGATTTGGTAGATTATTCAGATCAAACAGAGATGAAAGACAAGCAGCATCCATTACTAGATTACTTAGGAATACGAGAAGATACGGTTTTTCGTGTACCTGTATTGGATTGTGTAGATCTTTCCAGGATTCCAGAAAGTTTTGGAAAAAGGGGGAGGGGGTCTGCCCAAAATCTTTCACCAGGACTAAACCTAAAAGATCAACTGCCTTGGACTCCTTTCATTTTAGATAAAGATCGTCCATTTTTGAATGAATCCCTTTCAACATTAGAAAAACCTTTACAGTTACAAGATTTTTCTAATGTTTTAGAAGAAGAAAAAAAAAACCTCAAAAAATTCTATATAGAAAAAATCATACCAGAAACAGTTTTTTTTAATACTTTTTATACAAATTTCTTTTTCAAGCTTATTTACAATTACGAACAGTTGAATTATCAAGTATTTCCATATAGGTATAAGTATAATCTTTTTGAGCCAACTTTCTTCTTATTTCCTGAGGAAATAAGTAGTGAGGATTTAAATTTCATTAGGAATAGAATTTTTAAGCACTTTGAGGAAATAGAATGGAAAGTAATAATCACGAATTTAGTAAAAACAATACAACAAGATTTTAATTCTGTACTGTCTTTTGATAAAAGTAACGAGATTCAAAAAGAACTACCCGAATGGGAGTCTAATTTGGTTGAAGACATTGATTACGAAAACAAAACAAATTCCTCGGATTTTTCTCCAGCTCCCCTAAAAAATGTAGGATATAATGATGAAAACCCTTTTTTAAATGAAAAACAATTTGAAGTACATAGACATGTTGTATGTAATAATCGCCAGTACATGTTTAAAGAAGCCTTCAGATGTCGAAGGGGTAAATCTACCAGACCCTGGAAAGTTAATTTTCGCTGTTTTAAAAAACAAAGGTATGCTCATTTTGTTTTACGGATGAAAGAAAAGCCAAAAGAAAATGAAAATTTTTTTAGGGATTTCGTTAGGGATTTCGATAAGATTTTGATGGATTTCGACATTAAGAAGATTTTGAGGGATTTCAACATTAAAATCTTATGGAATTTCCTTATTAGCAAATTACAAACTTTATTGGAAAAAATCACCAAGTTTTTTACTTTTAAAAAAGATCTTGAGGATATGGAGGAGGATTTTGCCCTTTTCAAAAGAAGACAATCATGGACAAGGAAGGTTTATCATAACTTGACTAAGTTGGATCATAGACTTTATCATAAGTTAAGGGGTCCTTTATTACTAGCTCTAAATTTTCTTCGAAGAAGAGTAGTAATACCATTATTGATCTTAATAAAAAATTGTGGTCGTTTTCTTTTATTGCAACCTGTCGAGTTTCTTGAAGACTTTAAAGGACTGTCTAACGAAGTTCATATATACTGCACTTTTGATGGTTTAGAATTTTCATTAAAAACTCGTCCGAATAAATGGTTGGATGATGGATTTCAAATCAAGATTTTAAAACCGTTTCGTTTAGAACCTTGGCATAATGCTTTTGGTACTAATTACAATCTTGAGGATCCTTATATATATATGTCACTAGGAGGAGAGGTTGATTCTCCTTATGGTAAGTCAGCCAGAAAACCATCTTTTTGGAAACCTGTTTTAGCTGAAATGGAGAGACGTTCAATAAAAACAGTAAATTCTTCTTTCAAAATCGTAGACAAGATATTTTTGTCTAAAATCCGATGGATTTTTCAAAAAAGATGGGTCCAATTTCAAATAAAACGGTCCGAATCTAAGATGAAAAAAATCCAAACTCAAATAGAAGAGTTGAGAATTCAAGCTCAAGATCAATTGGAAAAAGCTCAAGATCATTTGAAAAAAGCTCAAGATCTTTTGGAAAAAGCTAAAAATCAATTGAAATTTTTTGGGTTTTGGAAGGTTCATATAGATTTCGCCAAACCTTTACGAGTTTTAACAAAAAAAAAAAACTTAACCTTTCAGAAAAGTCGTAAAGATCATAAAGATCATCATGCTTGGGTAATTCAATTAAAAAAAAATCTTTATAGGTTACAAAATAGGGTTTTGGCAAAATATCAAGATTTCCATTATATACGAAACAACATAAATAAACTAAAAAGGGAAATTAGTCTTTTTAGGTTAAAAAAAGATTTTTTGGTAGAATATCTGGAGGTTAAGATAAAATATCAAGAATTCCTTTCTATACAAAACGAAATAAATAAACTAAGAAGGGAACTAATTGGCAAACTAAAAAGGAATTTATACGGCAAAAACAGAGTTTTCACTCCTGGAGAAAGAGAACTTGACGTGATAAAAAAAAGGGAAGGGATTTTTGGACGGCTTAAAACTCTTCTTTGGTCAGTATTTAAAACTCTTAAAAAGCCATTAAGGCGATTTTGGCTGTTTTGTTTGAAAAAGCCATTAAGGCGATTTTGGCTGTTTTGTTTGAAAAAGCCATTAAGGCGATTTTGGCTGTTTTGTTTGAAAAAGCCATTAAGGCGATTTTGGCTGTTTTGTTTGAAAAAGCCATTAAGGCGATTTTGGCTGTTTTGTTTGAAAAAGCCATTAAGGCGATTTTGGCTGTTTTGTTTGCAGCGGCTTCGAAGAATTTCCAGAATAATTTCCAAAATTCTTCTTTTTATTTATAGTAAACACCTTTTTAGATTTTTTAGATTATTTCGACTTCGTTGTCAGAACCTTGTTATTCGTTCTACAAAACTATTTAGATTATCTCGACGTCGTTGTCAAAAATTTGGCTTGCAGCTTCTTCGAAACATTAAAACTCCTTATAGGTTTAGGAAACAAAAAATTAAAGTAATTCGACTTCGTTATGCGATACCTTGTTTGCGGTTGCTTCGAAGAATTTCCAGAATAATTCCCAAAATTCTTCTTTATAGTAAACACCTTTTTAGATTATTTCGATTTCGTTTTAAAAAACATTTTGTTTCAAAAATATATCAGACGTTTTTTAAATATCGAAAAAGGGTCAATAGAAAATTTGGTCTTGATCATGACAAAATCCTGTCTCAAGCATATGTTTTTCATGATATATGGCAGAATGCCACAAAAAATAAACCTATCTTGAAGAATTTCTTGCAAATGAAAGAATCGTATCCTTTCATTAAAAAAAAAATAAGAAATTTTCTAAATAGAGAAGGATTACTCAAGTATAAAGAACCACAAGATTTGCGAGTAAAGGATTGGAAACGCTGGATAAAATGTTATGATCGTTACGATTTATCATCAGAACTTGTATGGTCTTATATAGCACCTAAGAAATTTAGATTTTGGGTTAGTAAACAATGGAAGAAGTTTCCTCAAAAACGAGTATCTTTAGATGACAAACTATATAATATACCAACATCTGCTTTTACATCTTATAAAAAGAATTTCTTTTTTAAACTAAACAAACGCTACCGATTCAATTTGTTAGCATATGATTATCTTGATTTTAGGAAAACAGGTTTTTCTCAAATATTCTTAGATCAAAGAAAAACAAAAGGAATTGGAGCTTTTCCGGTAAAAGAGTCTTTTCTTGATTTTGTCTTAGGTTATGCTCTGGGTTGTCGGAACAATAAAAAAAGTCAATCTTCTAAAATAAAAGATAAAATAGATAAGAAGTTAATGACAAATGATAAGTTAATGACAGAATTCGAAGGAATTCTCGATTTTCACTTTGTTTTGGACAACAACAATGAAAAAGAAGAGGATAATCTTGTTGCAGAACAGGATAATTTAGAGAATTTAGAGAATTTAGAGAATTTAGAGAATTTAGAGAATTTAGAGAAACTCAAATTGCATAACGATTTTTTAGAATCGTGTTTTTATTCGAGTCAATTAGGATCGCCTAAGTCCTACGAGATACCAGATTCCGAGATACCTGATTACGAGATACCTGATTACGAGATACCTGATTCTCCGGATTCCGAGATACCTGATTCTGAGATACCAGATTCCGAGATACCAGATTCCGAGATACCAGATTCCGAGATACCTGATTCCGAGATACCAGATTCCGAGATACCAGATTCCCCGGATTACGAGATACCTGATTCTGAGACACCTGATTCCGAGATACCTGATTCCGAAAGACCAGATTCCCCTGATTCTGAGACACCTGATTTCGGGACACCTGATTTCGAGACACCTGATTTCGAGACACCTGATTCCGAAATACCTGGTAGTAATTTACCAAAACAACTACCAAAAAAACGAAAACAAAAATCCTTATTTTATAATAGTTGGTTTTATTTACCAGAACGAAAAATCCGCCGCAAAAAATTCAAATATCTTTCTTCGGAAGAAAGGATGTTATACGATTTAAATAAAGGGATAAGCAAAGCTTTCCGATTCAAAAAAATAAGAATCTCACAAGCAAAAAAAAAGAAATTAATACAAAAAAAAAGAATTTTAATAAAAGCGGAAAGAAATGGACTAGATGTAAGAGATAAAAAAGAAAGCGTGGAAAAAGAACTTGACATTTTGTTGGAACAAGAGATCCAAGAGAAAAAAAGAATAAAAGAGTTGCTAGCACAAGCCCAAGAAAGAAAAAAAGAAATAGAATTTAATAAATTCAAAAAAAAAGACATAAAAAAAATAGATAAAAAAATGGAATTACGAGGGGGTTCCGAATATTATTACTGGAACAAAGCAAAAAACCAAATTAAACAAAACGAAAGAGAAAATAAAAAGTTCCGGGCGGAAAATCAAGATGAGAAAATATTGAGTACTCAGGTACAAAACCGAACAATCTCTGACGAAAAACAACCTGTTAACAAAGCAGGTATTGAGGATAACAAAGTAAGTATTGACGTTGTATTAAAAGGCCTTGAATATGAAAGGCGGAAAGAGCATTTAGAAAAACTATTAGATTATATAGATGATCAGAGGGATGATGATCTAATAGAGGAAGAAAAGGCTGCCGATGAATTATACATATTAAATGATAAAAATCTCAAAAGAGAAATAATGTTCTTGGAGGCTACAGACTACCCACCATTTAGGGAAATAGTGAAGCAATTTGGTCTTGTACACAATAAGAAGAAGAATAAGAAAGAGCGTCATGAGAACCCCAGAGAAGGACTCGATTTTAGACGATTTTATTGGAAAATAACTAAAATACCTTCTGATATGTATCTTCTTATGCTTATTTTGAAAAGAGGTTTGGATTTTCATGTAAGAGATTATGAAAGAGTATTTTTAAAGAGTATTGATCATTCTGCAGCAAAACTGCCGACAGAAAAAGTCTTAATGAGAAGACTCGTCAATATTTCATTAGACTTATCTAAAGCTAAAGAAGAAAGGAATCTTAAAGCTTTAGATAAGCAAGTTTATAATGCTTTTGATTTTCAAATGAACAACTTTCTTTTAGAAGATGTTTTTCTTCCACGACATCGTCGTGAATTTCGAATACTAAACCGTTTGGTTTTGGAAGAAGGGGATCCTTCAGAAAAAGAAAAATACCTTAACTTTCATAAAAAATCGAGTATAAAGAAAAGATCGTGGATAAAGAAATTTTTTCATAAAAATTTGCGGCGGATAAGGAACTTTTTTCATAAAAAATCGAGGAAAAAGAAGAAAAAAACTAAAAAATTAGATCCAAAAAAAATAATTAAACGTTTTATTTGGCCTAGTTTTCGACTAGAAGATCTTCTTTGCATGAGTCGGTATTGGTACAATACAACTGATGGAAGTCGTAATTCTTTAATACGATTACGCATGTATCCCTTACAATTCATTTAATGAGGAAAAGGTACAAAAGGGTCAAATTCTATTTTGTAGAATTTGACCTTTTGTACCTTTTTCGTTCTTTCTTTTTACTATCGGAGCAACGGGAATCGAACCCGTGACTTACACCACCCCATGATGTCACGCTGCCAATCTGCGTTATACCCCGGTTGACGCCAAATAGAAAAAATATCTATATTTTTTGTTGTTGCACTATCAAACAAAAGGAACAAACATTAATAACTACTAACTAGTTTTAGTTTTTTACTAAAAGCCGCCATGGTGAAATAGGTAGACACGCTGCTCTTAGGAAGCAGTGCCAGAGCGTCTCGGTTCGAATCCGAGTGGCGGCAAAACCTTCCAACCACTTAAAACCTCTCAGTATATTTTTTTTTCCAGGTTGAAAGTTTTATTATAAATACTACAAACGTTAATTAATATGATATTGATAACTTTAGAGCATATATTAACCCAAATCTATTTTTCTTTTATTTTGGTAATTACTCTTGTTTTTGGAGGAACTTTAGTGTATCCGGTTAATAAATTAAGTAATTCCGTAAAAAAGGGTATTATTTTTCCTTTTTTTTGTATAACATTAAATTTAATCATTCGCTGGTTTTACTCGAGACATTTACCTTTAAGTAATTTGTATGAATCTTTAATGTTTTTTTCTTGGAACTTTTGTTTGATTCCTTTTTTTATTGATATTAAAAATCCTAATACTCAATGGATCGGTGTAATAACCGCACCAAGTGCTTTGTTTACTCATGCATTTGCTACTTTAATTCTTCCAATAGAAATGCAACAATCACAAAGATTAATACCTGCTTTACAGTCTCACTGGTTAATAATGCATGTAACTATTATTTTTCTCGGTTATGTAACTCTTTTATGTGGATCGTTATCATCAATAGCTCTTTTAGCAATAAATTTGGAAAAAAAATTGTCTTTTTTTACTCTTTATTTTAGAAAAGAATATTCATATGAAAACAAAAGGAAAGCTTTTCATCCTTATTCATTTAAAAATTTTCGTAAGTCTCAGATGATCCATCAAATCGATAATCTTAGTTACTATACAATAGTAATTGGGTTTACTTTTTTAACCATCGGTATTCTTTCTGGAGCAGTATGGGCCAATGAAGCATGGGGATCATACTGGAGTTGGGATCCTAAAGAAATTTGGGCACTAATTACCTGGTTAATTTTTGCAAATTACATTCACATAAGACTTAATAAGGGGTGGGAAGGCAACAAACCAGCACTTGTAGCTTCGTTAGGATTGTTTTTTGTTTGGATCTGCTACTTCGGAGTAAATATTTTAGGAATAGGTTTCCATAGTTATGGATGGTTTCTTTAGATAGACTAAACTAAAATTAAAGTATCCATAAATGAAAAGTTTGAATTCTTAGACTTAGTTCATTTCTAAAGCGATACTATTTAATTTGAAATCTATTACTTTTTTTCTTGTAAAAAAAGATACAAGCGATTTTCTCACTTGTATCTGATTAGTTTTCCAAAACATCTAAAATATCATTTTTTTCGTTAAGAAAATAAATATAAGTATTTTAATAAGCGAGACCCATACTGCGAGTAGTTTCCTGTCGTAAATAAACACGGACACTCAAGTAATCCGTTGGACAAGCAGATTCACATCTTTTACAACCAACACAATCTTCTGTTCTCGGAGCCGAAGCTATTTGCTTAGCTCTACAGCCATTCCAAGGTACCATTTCTAAGACATCAGTAGGACATGCTCGTACACACTGGGTACAACCAATACAGGTATCATAAATTTTGACTGAATGAGCCATTAGATCAGATCTCCTTCTTTTTTGTATTTTGTATAGTATTGAAATAAAAATGATTCTTATATATTCTAATTATTAAGAATATTAATAATATTCTTAATAGTTTGTCAACAACATGAATGTTTCCTCTTTCAATTTTTGACTTTTTTTTGTTTTTAACTAAAACAAAAATATCTCCAACAAAATGAAAAATTTTTCAAAGAATTTCTACAAAATTCCTTTTTTAAAGGAGGACCTCTTCTTATTCAAAGAAGAGAATATTCTTTGAATAATAAGATTACATATATTTTCCTTGCTTAAGAAGTATTTCCTACTTGAATAAACGATTCAAAAAAACTAGAATTACTAAGTATTTTAGAAATAAATTTTATGGTTTTTTTTTTCCAAAATTTTTTTTTATTTTGAGATTTAGATTTACGTTTTTTGGGTACAGCCATTATCGTTATTATTATTATTATTATTATTCAACAATGTCTTCTTATACATTCTCAAAAACTTGAACTTTATTCTTTTATACATGAAATAGAAAATCAAATACAAAACCATAAAAAATAAAATGAGAAAGGTATACATCATTCTTAGTTTTTCAGACAAATAAGAAAATATTTTCTCCAAAATAACTTTGATTATATTTAATAATACAAACAAACTATCAGAAATTTTTCTTATTAATAGAATCTCTAATAATTCTGAAAAATACTGCTACAATGAACATTGGATCTTTATCGTTGTTGTTGTTCATTGTTGTTTGACCTGCTAACCTAACTGTAGTTTGACCTTTGGTGAAATGTTTAGAAAAGTAGAAGGTCTCACTATGTGTTAGTATATAGGTCCGACTATGTGTTATATAGAATGTCAGCTTTCTCCTTTGACGGACCCTCCCTTTGTTGCTATGAAACTTCATCAAAATTTTCAAAAATGTAGTTATACATTTGTATCTGCATTTGTATTTGTTTACATTAAAAATTCTAAAACATCTATTTGTCAAGTCAACAAAATGAGAAAAAAGAAACAAAACTTCATCCAAATTATTTCAAACTAGAAAGCTAACCATATTCTTTTCGGATTGATTAGCGTGTAACCCTTTCTCCCCGGGCTTGATGCTCAAAGCCTTTAGAGAAAAAGGGCTCCCCAAGTAGGATTTGAACCTACGACGAATCGGTTAACAGCCGAACGC